GATACCACGGTCAATGGTATCTAATAAGTTCTACCTACTATTGGATTTGAACCAATGACTCCCGCCGTATGAAAGCAATACTCTAACCACTGAGTTAAGTAGGTTATTTATCATTCTAAATATAAAGAGAAACAAAAAGGGACCCAGCACATCGATGGATTATAAATGCAATATGATTTCTAAGCAATACCAATCAAAAAGATCAAAGAGATATGATGTTGGATCATGTAATATTCATCTTGACAAGAAATTATCTACATAATATGATAAAATATGTATCAGAAGCACAAGGGCTATAGCTCAGTTAGGTAGAGCACCTCGTTTACACGCGCGCCAATGTTTTTCAGAGGAGTCCATCATACAATCAAAAGAATTGATCTTTTTGAGAAATCAATGTCTGACTCCATGACTTTTAGGGAACAAAACAAGAGAACAATAGCCTGACAAATGGTTCGGTCCGATTGGGGTGCCTATTTAGGAACCAAATAGAATCCATCAGTGATTTGAGATATTGATAAGGTGAATACCGAGTCTATTCAATGCTAGGCATAATGAGTATAAGGACCTCAAAAATTCTCTTTTCGTCCTATGAACCTTAAGGCGTATGAAGTTTCATATGTGATTCTTTAATCAGGATGATAGAGACTCCATTTAACTTAGGTTGATCTAGGCCCGAAGCAGACCTACGTCAAGATAACCTTTCTTTGAAACACTTTGGTAGTGCTCCGATATCATAATCCAAATAATGAATCAGAGCACATGGAGCCATTTCCTTCTTTTTCTGTCAAGAAAAAATATGGTAAACTAACTAATATTTATATCAGTTAATGAAAGAGCCCAATGCAAAAAAGATGCATGTTGGGTCTTTGAAAGAGTTCGAATCATTTTGATAAGAATCAGTTCGATCTCTTTTACCGAGAAGGTCTACGGTTCGAGTCCGTATAGCCCTATTATATTATAAAAATAAAATAATAATAAAATAAATTGAAATACAAAAGGAAAAGTTGTATCATTTTCATTTCCTCATTTTTGTATTTTTTATTGTTTGTAACTGACCGCTCGTGGTTGCTTGGTTCATCGAAATAAAACCATTCCCATAAGCTTGCTGGTATGGGGCTCGTTCCGAGCAGAACATAAAACTGAAAACAAAAGAACATTTCAATGGATTTAATCGCTATTTTTTTTCTAATCTCGGATAAACAAACCCATTTTTCTTCAGTAATTAAGGATCTTCGTATGTGAATTACATATGAATTTTTCTCTTTTACTGTCCACAATCAAAGAGTTAGTGATACTTCCTTTCTTTGGTTTGGTATACCCACCTACTTTTGGTGAATTTGTGGAGTCAAAATCATGACATGAATCCGGTTAAAAACTCCAACCTAACCCAACTCAAATCGAATAGTAAGTCACATGGATATAGAAATTCAAAAGAAAAATGAGAATTCTATTTTGAATTCCTTTTATTTCGAAAAGTCCGAAGCGAGGTGAAAACAAGAGGGTTTTATTTGTTTTGTTTGTATAAGAGATTTATACTATATAGAAATAAAATCTAAGGAAGTGTAATGAAAATAGGATTCGAATCGAGAAATCTTAAAACGAGACATAACAGCAAACAAACGAAACTATGCGGTTCGATCAAAATGAATTCGTGTTTTAACTAACCAGTTATCGATGACTTGACAATGAATTCCAATTCGAATCGCTGAATTCGGTATATTTTCCACATTCATAGGAGTTCGTGTATGTTTCTGCTTTACAAATATGATATTTTCTGGGCATTTCTAATAATATCAAGCGTTATTCCGATTTTGGCATTTCTAATTTCCGCAGTTTTAGCCCCGATTAGCAAAGGGCCAGAGAAACTTTCGACTTATGAATCGGGTATAGAACCAATGGGCGATGCTTGGTTACAATTTCGAATCCGTTATTATATGTTTGCTCTAGTTTTTGTTGTTTTTGATGTTGAAACGGTTTTTCTTTATCCATGGGCAATGAGTTTTGATGTATTGGGGGTATCCGTATTTATAGAAGCTTTCATTTTCATGCTTATCCTAATTGTTGGTTCAGTTTATGCGTGGCGAAAAGGAGCATTGAATGTGGTATGCCAGAGAAAGCTCTCCAACAGCCTTCGCTGATGAACCTGCACCAGCCCACTCCCGATCTGACCCATTTCAAGTTAGAAAATCGATTTTTCCGTTTACACCATAGCCTTCGAAAAAACATTTCGTGATGGGGATCGTACTCGCTTTTTGATTTTGAAGAGGGATTCGATAGAGTCCATTGTCTTGCCTATCAAGCCTTCCCAGCTGCCGCTACCCTTCTTCCTGGGGCATTCCCCGGTTTCCATCCCAGCAAAGATGGTTGTTCGCCTTTCGGCTTTCTATTCCATTGAAAGGTGTGATCTAGCGCCTGTTAAGGCATGTCCTCGAGTCAGGGGCACGTGAAACCCCAGAATCAAGAGTCAGCACCTTGTCTCACTCAACCACTATCGCAATAG